AGTTTTGATAGATACGGTTTGCCAAAAACACTGAAATCATAACAAAAAATGCATTGTGTAAAAATCCATAGTTTCTTTTTTTATTCTAGTAAGAATAAGGTTGTCAAGGAAATAAAAAAGGAAGAAAGAAGAATAAGAAATGACACTTTGATTTTATATAATAAGAATGAAAATATTCCTTCGTCTTTTTGTTGTTGCTTTAATAGCAAACCCTTTTTTGTTTTCAAATCGGATAAATTGTTTTGCCTAGGATTCGTTGGAACAAAAAAGGCCCGGCTAGGTAGTGACCAGGCCAGGCCACGGGAATAAAAAAGGGGCCTTTCGAACAAAATCAAAGCAAAAAGGTCCTCTTTTTTTTTCTTTCTATTTTTTTCTTTCTATTGAATCCTTCGAGCCCTTACTTGATCTAAATGGAATTGCTAATAAAAGTTGTAGATATATAATATAGATAAAGACAGAGAAAGAAAGATTTTTTCAATCCTTATTTCATGTGTAATGTAACATAATAATTATCTTTTTCAATTGGGAGAGATGGCTGAGTGGACTAAAGCGGCGGATTGCTAATCCGTTGTACGAGTTATTCGTACCGAGGGTTCGAATCCCTCTCTTTCCGTTTTTGTTGATGACTTGATATTTGATTTCTCTTTCAAATTTCGCCAATCCTTTTATTTTTTCTTAGTTAAGCGTGTCGAATAGATAAAAAACCCTAAGAAAATTTAAAAATCAAGCAAGGAAAACGAAAAACCTCCTTTTATTCTTCACGTCCAGGATTACGCCCCGGATCATTAGATAGGAATCCAAAGATAAAGAGAGAAACAAAGAATATCACTACTGTGTAAACGAAAAGTTTGAGAGTAAGCATTACACAATCTCCAAGATCTTTTTTTTGGAAAAAAAAACGAGAAAAGAGAATAGATCCTCCATTTTTATTTTATACCAAATATTTTGACACCAAGAAATGAAGTGCTTTCTAGAAACAGAAAAGAATTTCAGAAATTCAAATTCAGTTATACTAAGAGTCTTTCATTACCAAAAATTTCTTTCATACCCCCAAATTATATATTGTGGGGGACCCTAACCTAACCCCAATATTCTTTCACTGGAAAAAGGTCAGAATGGGGGATATGGGGTGAGCCAGATTTGGATTTATCGCGGCTATCCAGGACTTTCAATGTTTGAATCGAAGGTTCATACTGTAAGACTTATTTGATTTTATTAATTGTTAGAATTTTTTTCTCGAATAAATCATGAATTTTCTAGGATGGTATTAAAAATCTCATCGAAAACTTACAGCAGCTTGCCAAACAAAGGCTAAGAGAAAAAAGAACAAAGGTATGACTGGCATAAGATCTACGATTGGATTCAAAAAAGCATAGGCCTCGGGCAATTTGGCGAAGAAAAGACTACTCGAATAAAGGGCAGAATTCAGACAGATACAGATCAAACTAAAGATATTAAGCATAACAGACATTTTGTTCTTGGAGATAATTGCATTTTGATTGAGTTATTGATATAAGGAAAAATGAAGTTAAAGTACGGTAGACAAAAAATCCTTCTTTTTCTTTGAACGCACCCAATCAAAAATCCCCCAATTCTCAAAGGAGAATAGAAGAAATCATACTTTCATAGAATATCTTAATTGAATTATATGTAATGATCAATGAATTCAATTAAATTCTATATCTACACGTGTTAAAATCCTAGCAAGAATCTAATCTATTTTATAAAGATTTTCTATAGATATTTGGACTGGAATTGACCAAAACCCAATACTAACATTATTCTTTATTATTGTCGAATAGAAATCTAAATGGGGCGTGGCCAAGTGGTAAGGCAACGGGTTTTGGTCCCGCTATTCGGAGGTTCGAATCCTTCCGTCCCAGGACATATCCATTCTATCAGAGTAAAGGTTGCTTTTGTAAATAACGTTCTGCTTAAAGGCCTAATATTGGATAGAATGTGATTCTTGTTTCTTTTCTGATTTTGAATGATTCTTCTCTGAATCATATCTTTTTTTCACAAACTGAACTAACTGAATCGAGTTCAAATGATATGCAGATATAACTGAATATTTTTGTTTGTGATCCAGGTACGATGGGAACATAGGTCACACTTTCAAATAAAGTAAAGTAGGGCGGGCTTTTCACCATATGTTCATTCCCTTCATATTGGAAGGAAGTTAGTTACTTAGAAAAACCTTAAAAACCTTATGTCTCATATCTATTTGAATTTTCAACGATCCGTTTTGAATCGCAATAAGAAAGAACCTACCTTCCCTATCTCTTATTCCCTATCCATTAAACTTAAATGAGGCAGCCCAATTATTAGGTTAGGCCCTCTGAATTATAAACAAGAGACAAGAGGGGGTTATTACATTCAATCAATGGGATTAAGTCTCTTAAGACTTGGGTTAGGGTAAAATAAAAATTAGGAGCAAGGGCTTAATCTGGACGTGTTTGTCTTTGTCCCTAGATAGTTCCCTTTCCGTAAAAGGGATCTTTTTTGATTTCTGATTCAGCATTCCCAGAGAATTGGGGGGGGGGGTAGATAGGTATTAATCAGCAACGGGAGATATTCATTTAAATATCTGTGTCTGTCCGAATCTCATTAACAACGAATCAAGTTACATATGTAACCGATGTTTTTTTGACCTTTTTAGGTATTTCGTGTTTGGTTCTAATGAATAATTGTAAATCTATGTAACGATTGAGATGGGGTAATTCATATATTTTAGTCACTTTATGCCAAGATTGCAGAAAGATTACTTAATTCCAGGTTAAACAAAAAAAATACATAAATACATATAAAATGAGGAAATGCTTAGTTTAACTTAATATGTAATATATATGTATTGTTATTATTCGATTTCGTTCTATTTCAGTGACAACGTTCAGTGACAACAGCCTTTCCATTTTTGTTAAAAAGAAATGTAATCCCTTAACTATTGAAATATTTAATTATAGAATATCCATAACATAGAATATCCATAACAGTGACATCAGTCTATCTGATAGATACGAAAAACCCCTACTCGTTCATCTGATTAATAAAATAAGAATCGAAAGAATAAGGACCTAAATCTTCTCTTATATCAGTCTTTTTTATCCATCTCACGAAAAAAAAATTGGGTTTCTTGTTCAATCTATTTATCGGCTTTAAATCATTGATAATTCAATTCGAAAAGAAAGAGATATTTCTCTTTTTTTATGATGATCAAATGTAGTCTTTACTGTAAAACTTTATTCCAATAATGATGTCGAAATAGGAAACTTTTTCGATTATAAAAATTTTGAATGATTCCTTATGAGTTGAATCTTTGGTATTCAAAGAAGTCGCAGATGGGTCAATCTCTTCTATTGAGTCACTTGAAGATGCAGGGTTAAAAAGAATTCATTTATTCGTGTTATTTATGTTAGTTATGTTATTTCTATATTTCTGTTAGTTTGTTTTTTTTTTTATAAAAAAGTTGCATTCATACAATAAAAGGTGGGGTCTTGCTAAGATTTCTTCAGAAAAATCTTTACCATCTATGTTCTATGTATAGAAGAAAAAGGGTATAGATTACTATGTCTATGTACCGACTGAACCAATGACTATTCATGATTCCATAATTGAATCAATTCCATACTGGCTCCAAATTAGAGGAATGTTATGGTAAAACTTCGTTTGAAACGATGTGGTAGAAAGCAACGTGCGACTTGAAGGACACGATCCGGTGTGGATTCTTATTCTTACATCCGCCATTTTATATAGGAATGAAGGTGCTCTTGGCCCGACATCGTTTGTTCTGTTCCACTAGAACCCCTCTTTTTGTTGGGTTGTAATGTAAATAGTACATGATGGAGCTCGAGTAGTAAAGTATTGATTCAACTTTCAGGGGCAAGGATCTAGGGTTAATGCCAATCAATAAATTGGAACAACTTCGTAAGTATATCATCAATATAGAAATCGAAAGGATCCGATTCGGGCAAGTTTTCAATTCAAAAGGAAATTTTGTTGGAATTGATAAAACTCTTTCGATTCAAAGTGTATCACGGGGAATCAACCATTCGTATGATTCTTTGATAGAAAGAAATCACAAAAGGGGTATGTTGCTGCCATTTTGTTGGAAGGATTAAGAAGCACCGAAGTAATGTCTAAACCCAATGATTTAAAACAAAGAAAAAGGATCCCAGAACAAGGAAACGCCGTTTCCATTGTCTCAATAACTGGATCAGAATAAAGAATCCAAATCAAAATAGATGATTGTATTTTAAACGAGACAAACAAAAGGGGGGTTAAAGACCATTCAATAAATGAAATAAATTGCTTAAAGATTTGGTTTTCTTTTGAGCTATTTGAGAATTATCCAACTTGAGTTATGAGTACAAATGATTTTTTCTTTTTTTTTTTTTTAGGAAGAACGAAGAAAAAAATGAGTGAAATCCTAGTCTAATTGATTTTATCAATCCTTTTGCCATTCATTAGAATTCTATACATAGACAAAACCTCGAATCATTTTTTCTCGAGCCGTACGAGGAGAAAACTTCCTATACGTTTCTAGGGGGGGGGTCTTCTTCATTTACTTACATCTATCCCAATGAGCCGTCTATCGAATCGTTGCAATTGATGTTCGATCCCGAAGAGAAGGAAGAGATCTTCGGAAAGTGGGTTTTTATGATCCGATAAAGAAGCAAAGTTGTTTAAATGTTCCCGCTATTCTATATTTCCTTGAAAAAGGCGCTCAGCCTACAGGAACTGTTCGGGATATTTTAAAGAAGGCGGAGGTTTTTAAGTAACTTTGCCCTAATCAAACGAAATTAAATTAAGGAAATAAAAAAAGGGGGCAGTGATTCGTATAAAATTTTGTATAACTTTTCTATACTTTGTTTTTTATTTCCCCCCTTTTTTGCGCTCTATTCGTATCTATTTATCTCTATTCGTATCTATTTATCATTGCTTCTATAGAATCTAATATTTTATAACGACAAAACCCCAGTTGGTTGATCCTAGAAATGTAA